TCGCTACTCGCTACTTGCTACTCGCTACTTGCTACTCGCTACTTGCTACTCGCTACACAATTTGTTTATCAGTTATATAATCGCTTTTAAACATCTAAAAATAAGCTGATACATTATTAAAGCGCACACCCACAGAGTGTATCCGCGGATGTTAAACATGTTTATTTTTAAATTTAGTGGATGTTTTAAAACGACGACTTTGCCATTGGTTAAGTATATATAACTTTTAAAAGAATAGAGGTTGACTCGTAAACATCACGCAAAGCGTATGTAAAAATTAAAATTACATGTATTTGCGAGCGGATGGTCTAGAGCATAATATAGTGTTACTGTTTACAATACAAAAATACAAAAGTTCTAGAACCAGCGGTAAGCTTAAATACGATTTACATATACGCTAATTAAATTGTAAAATTATAAAATTATAAAATTATAAAATTATAAAGAAAAAAACGTGTTTGCACTTTAGCGCGTAGCGTATAAATATCGTAATTTACCAAAGCGGATATCTAATGCGTAGCAACGTCTACAACACCTGAAATTTAGACGGAGAGCAACGACTCGGACTATGGGTAGGTGTTTATACCTTATCGTATAGCGATGCCTACAACACCGATTTTATCGACGGAGAGCAACGACTCTCACTATCCGTAGATGTTTATACCTGACATATATATTTGCTCGTAAACACCGCGCGAAGCGATTTCGACTTGCTTTGCACGAGCAACGACTTAGACGTTGGTTAAGTCGCGCGAAGCGTATCTGAGATATAAATTTTGGCTACAACACCGCGCGAAGCTATTTTGACTTCGTACGAGCAACGACTAACACAGTATTACTATCGTTGTAAACTAACAACGCTACATTTTTCATACGTGTAGCGTATCCACAGAGTGGATGTTTAAATAGTGGTAAATTTTAATAAGGTCTACTCTGCTGATATGTTGGCTTGTTGGCTTAAACAACAATTTATAACAGATATATGTGGTGTTTAACGTCCACCATGTCGTTGTTTAGATATCTGACGCGTAGCGATGTCTACAATTTTGTTCTTAACAAAATTATTTCATTCAAGGCCGATTTTTTCGACGGAGAGCAACGACTCTCACGTTGGCTAGGTGTTTATACGTGACATATATATTTGCTCGTAAACACCTGAAATTTAGACGTAGAGCAACGACTCACATAAAGTTTATATTACGATATACGGACACAACACATACTCTCTTATATACACATATACACACTTTATGCATATACACTTTATTAGATTTATGCTTCACACGTTTGTTTAACTTTAAGTTTTATTTTAAATTTTATTAAAGAATGGGGAGGAGTCGAACTATAACAATTGCTGAGATCCCACAGTGGGAATCCAATCTAACACAATTGTTGACTTTTGTTTATAACTAAGACAAGTAAAATGTTATTAGTTCGACTCCTCCCCATTCTATATATATAAGTAATAGTTCGACTCCTCCCCATTCTATATATATAACTAATAGTTCGACTCCTCCTAATTCTATATATATAACTAATAGTTCGACTCCTCCCCATTCTATATATTTGAGAATATGACGTTGTAATTATTTCATTAATAACACCACAACAAAACAGAACTCTGACCGTTACTATAAATACTATGGCGGTTTTTAGATTCGCTATTTCACACACATTATACGTTGCACCTTTACCAGTAACCGTTAAAAAGCGAAATAGTTTAACAAAACCGCCATAGTAACGTACAGAGTACGGTTTAAAAAACAAAAACTCTGTACTTTAAAAAGTTGCGATTGTTTAGTATTACGGCCACTAATAGCGGATATCTGACGCGTAGCGATGTCTACAATTTTGTTCTTAACAAAATTATTTCATTCAAGGCCGATTTTTTCGACGGAGAGCAACGACTCTCACTATCCGTAGGTGTTTATACCTTATCGTGTAGCGATGCCTACAACACCTGTTTTTTCGACGCAGAGCGATGACTTGCACTATAGGTAGTTGACGCAACATGTTGGCTTCCGAAATATTGTTGTTTACACGTACAGAGTACGGTTTTTAGCTATTGAAAACCGTCAGAACCGACTCACGAAATAGTTAAGTTCACAAGTTTACACGTACAGAGTTTGGTTTTTAGGTGTTACGAATGAAATAATAACAACTGTGTTGTTATTTAATGAAATTAATTTTGTTAAAAACAACATTGAATAAAATAATGTTGTTAAAAACAAAATTAAATGAAATAATTTTGTTAGAAACAACATTAAATGTGTTGTTATAATAACAACAGAACCGTTAGAACCGAAAAACTGTCGCTTGATAGCGCATGAAATAGTTAAGAAAACCGCCATAGTAACGTACAGAGTTATGTTTAAAAAACAAAAACAAAAACAAAAACAAAAACCAAAACCAAAACCAAAACCAAAACCAAAACAAAAACAAAAACCAAAACCAAAACCAAAACCAAAACTTAGGTGTTCTAAAGCGATTTATCCACTCTATGGATGTTACTACTTGCACCATACCTAATTGTATATAGTGAGACATCGCATAGCAATCTCTACAAGGCCGGTTTTTTAGACGGAGAGCAACGACTCTCACTATTCGTAAGTGTTTATACCTGAGATACACATTTGCTCGTAAAGACCACTTTTATCGACGCAGAGCAACGACTAACACTATGGCTAACTCACGACATTATGCGAAGCAATATCGATGGATCCGCTTTAGGGTGATTGCCACTGTTTAAAGAGCAACGACTTAGACTATGACGCCGAGCGATACACTCGTAAACATCGATTTTTTCGACTTACTTCGTACGAGCGATGACTAACACTATGGTTGTCGACTAACTGAAATACTCTGTAAAACGTAAAACTTTTACTTACAATACGAACCAGTGAATTGACGCGTAGCGACGTCTACAATTTTGTTCTTAACAAAATTATTTCATTCAAGGCCGATTTTTTCGACGGAGAGCAACGACTCCCACGTTGGCTAGGTGTTTATACCAACAATAGAGATTTGCTCTGATACAACACTTTTTTAGACGCAGAGCTTAGTTTATGACGACTAACACTGTGTTACTGTGGTTTAAAATTGCGATATATCAGTCTTTTTAAATTGGTTAGCTCTTTAGTGGTATGTATAAATAAAAATAATTATAACCCACCTGAGGCAACCTCGCTATATACGCTTTATACGTTTTACGGTTTAAAGATTATGATTATATTTAAAAGAAAGACCAGAAGTTAAACCTACTTACTGCGTAGCGGTATTTAAGTTGTAAAGTTTTGCATTGATCGCAATGGTAAAAGTATGCCAACAACAAAAACATGGATAGACTTAAAGTTTAATTTTGATTATAAAAGCCGATACCATTGCAATGTGAAATGTATGGCAACTAACGGAAAACGTTGACGTTGTAATGGTTAATGGATAGGCTCCGCCAACTCAAGTGTAAAATATGTAAAGTAAAAGTTTATCGATGAAAAACGATGAATGTAAACACGCTATTTGGTACATCCGCTACGTGGATACACTAGTAACATTCACAATAAACTATGAGTGGATACGTGTAATTTTAATTTTTACATACGCTGGTACGTATTTTATGTAACGTAGCGTCATTTCCCATAAGCATTTCAACGTAATTTTGTAATTTTGCGCTAACAACGACTAACACAGTGTACGTGTTTTAAAAGTTTAAGTGGCTTCGCGCAACCTATAGGCTATGAGTAATATGAGTAAGTATAATCAATATAGTTGGGCTCTATGGTTGTTTAATAAATAGCATATAAACAAGCAGCACAAGTAAGAAAGCCAGCAATTGTGTACGGTAGAAAAACTTTTCAGCCTAATCTCATAAGCATATCAAATCGATATCTAGGTAAAGTAGCACGAACTCAAACAAAAAGAAAAAGAAAAATAAAAGTTTTAAATCATAATCAAAAGCAGCCATTAGGTAATAAAGTGATAGGTGAAGAATCGCCACCGAAAAAGAAAAGAGCACTTTGAGTACTCATAAAGATCATGTTAGCGTATTCAGCAATAAAGAATAGAGCAAAGCCCATAGCTCCATATTCAACATTATATCCAGCAACTAGCTCAGCTTCAGCTTCAGGTAAATCAAATGGTGAACGATTAGTTTCAGCTAAAGTACATATAAATCAAATAAACAATTGAGGTCATAGAGCTAAAGCGAATCAAACACCATATTGAGAAGAGACAATATGTGCAATATTAAGAGAACCAGCACATATAGAAACAGTTAATATGATCATTCCCATAGGTAATTCATAAGAGATCATTTGAGCAACAGATCTACAACAACCTAAAAAAGCATATTTAGAATTACTAGCTCACCCAGCTAATAAGATGCCATAAACACCAACAGAAGAAACAGCTAGTAAATAAAAAGCGCCATATGTCAAATCACTAATAACATTAGTCTCTCCAAATGGTATGGCAGCTCACGCTATTTGACTAACTATAAAAGTAAGCATTGGTGCTCAAATATATAAAGGTTGATCAGCAGTAGATGGTACACTAGGCTCTTTAACAAATAGTTTTAAACCATCAATAAAAGCTTGAAGTACACCAAACAAACCTCACACGGATGGTCCTATTCTTCTTTGCATGCTAGCCATTATTTTACGTTCAGCATAAGTTAAAAAAGCAACAGCTAATAATAATGGTACTAAAGTACACAATATTTGAATAATTTGTGTTCATATATGATCGTAAATATAAGATTCGAACGGTATATTATACTGTCATTGTGTGTTGAAAGACATAGTATTAAATGAATGCGTATTACCAAGCTTGCGTTGCACGAAACTAGGCATAGTTTTAAACATGGATAACTTACGTGTAGCGATCTCTACGACATCGATTTTTTCGACTTGTTTTGTTAACCTATTAAAGATCAACGACTAACAACATGGCGCATTTTTCCTAGCATATAGCATATACCTCGTCGTGTAGCAGTCTCTACAATTTTGTTCTTAACAAAATTATTTCATTCAAGGCCGATTTTTTCGACGGAGATCAACAACTCGGACTATCCATAAGTTTGTATTTATATCTTAAACATCAATTTGCTCTATAACATCTATTTTTTGGACTTGCTTCGTTAACCTATTAAAGAGCAACGACGTTGTCAACTAATTTAAATACTCTGTAAAACTTTTACTTACAATACGAACCAATGAATTGACGCGTAGCGACGTCTACAATTTTGTTCTTAACAAAATTATTTCATTCAAGGCCGATTTTTTCGACGGAGAGCAACGACTCTCACGTTGTGTGAGTGTTTATACCAACAATATAAATTTGCTCTGATACATCGATTTTTTAAACGTACAGCTTAGTTTATGACGACTAATACAGTGTTACTGTTTAAGACAACCACAACGCTTTTGATCTCCGAAAGTTATGCGTATTTTAACTTTTAACTTTTAACTTTTAACATACACTCTGTGTATACGCTACGTGAATGTTACACGCTTATGGCACGTAAACTATTTTTTGTTAATATGTCATCAGAGTAACCATAATGCACTTTGTTGTGCGCTTTAATTTTTGGCAAGCTACGGTTAGGTAGATTGTATAGTGCGACACTTAAAAATGTTAGTTGGTATATTTGTGGTTGGGCGTTGTTAAAAAGAATAACGCATAAGTAAAGCATAACGTTGAACGATTAGTATAAAGAAGCCTACAATAAAATATGTATCTAGTAGCAATAATTAGTCCATTTTTAGGAAGTGTATTTGCAGGTCTAGGTGGTAGATTTTGTGGATCTCGAGGCTCGACTTGCGTTACAATCTACAGTTTAATAATAAGTTGTTTGTGTTCAACAATAATATATTATGAAGTATGTTGTCAAGGTTGCACGGTTTATATTGCTTTAGATACTTGGTTTAAAAGTAGTAGTTTAGTAGTAGATTGATCATTAAGATTTGATAGTTTAACAGCATGTTTAATGGTAACAGTAACTTGAGTTAGTTTATGTGTACATATATATAGCGTGTATTATATGGAATCCTCACCTCATTTACCACGATTCATGGCTTATTTAAGCTTATTTACAGGTTTTATGCTTGTATTAGTAAGTGCATCAAATCTAGCGCAATTACTAGTAGGCTGAGAAGGGATTGGAGTGTGCTCTTACTTTTTAATAGGTTTTTGATTAAGCAGATTAAATGCAACAAAAAGTGCACTTCAAGCAATGCTAGTAAATAGAGTATCAGACACAGTATTAATAATATCTTTATTTGTAATGTGGTTTTATTATGGTAGTTTGGATTATGATATTTTGTGAGCAACTACATCAAACTCGTATTACAATGATTATATATGTTTTGCTTTACTTGTGGCAGCTTGTGGTAAATCAGCGCAATTGGCTTTTCATATTTGATTAGCTAGTGCAATGGAGGGGCCTACACCAGTATCAGCATTAATTCATGCAGCGACTTTAGTAACAGCTGGTGTATTTTTAATAGCTCGAACAAGTCAATTATGAGAATGTAGTCCATTGTGCAAAACGTGATGTGTAATTATTGGGGCAACAACAAGCTTAGTAGCAGCTTCATGTGGTTTATTTCAAAATGATATAAAGAAAGTGATAGCTTATTCAACTTGTAGCCAATTAGGTTATATGGTAGTAAGTTGTGGATTAGGAGATTATGGTTTTGCAATTTACCATTTAATGACTCATGCTGGCTTTAAAGCTTTATTATTTTTAAGTGCTGGTGCAATAATTCATTCAATGTCGGATGTGCAAGATATAAGAAGATTTGGTGGTATTCAAAATAATCTAGTTTTCGTATACACATGTTTTGTAATAGGTTCTTTAAGTTTAACTGGATTTCCATTCTTATCTGGATTTTATTCAAAAGATTCTATTTTAGAACTAGCATTTAATAACTATAATGGTTATGGGTTTTGAGCATACATGATACTGATGATTGTAGCAAGTATGACTAGCTTTTATAGCTTTAGATTATTATTTTGTAGTTTTGTAAGTGATTCATCATCAACAAAAACATCAATAATAAATAACTTTAGCTACATGCATTATCATATATTATTATATATATCTTTAAGTGTGTTATGTATTTTAAGCATTGTAATTGGATATTTGCTGTATGATTCTTGTGCTGGACTTGGTACTAATTTTTGACATGGTGTTGTAGCGCAAACTCCTCAAGTTACAGATTCAATTAGCAATCATCTGCTGCCATCAATCGTAAGTTTTTTACCAATACTTTCAATTTTATCTGGTTTTCTATTAGCAGCTGGTTATAGTTGATTGATTCCAGTAACAAATACAAAAACTCAATACATAAGAAATATATATAATTTTGTCTCATTAGCTTGATTATGAAATGTGGTTATTAATCAGCAAATTGTATATAAAATATTTCTGTTTGCTGGCTCAACTTTACGATTACTGGATAAAGGAGTTTTATCGTGAGCAGGTCCAACTGGATTAATGCAAGTATTTAATTTTGTCTGAATTCCTAGAACTCGTATTTTGCATACAGGTAGTGTATATGATTATGCACTAGTATATAAAATATGCGTATTATTTGGAATATTTTATATAATTGGAACTCCGTTAACTGAGAATGTATCAACTCGTAGCCTATTTGTATTATTTATATTTTTTTGATTTTAAAAAGATTAGGTTTCTAAAGTATAGACTATTCTTTACTCTGTACTATTTACAATGCCTTACATTATGAGTTCAGAAAACATAATTCTAATTTGAGCACCTGAAATTCAAGCAATAAGTGCTTTACTTTTCTTATTATTATATTTTGCAAGTACAGAATCATCTTTGTATCAAGAATATGTTTACTTGATACACAAAAGTTTAACCAAAAGTGTAAAGACTTCGTTATTGTCTAAAAAATCAAATAGTATACACAGTGCAGTTGCTGGACCTAAAAATAATGGATCAATGTATTTTACATGATGCATAGTATGATGTTTAATAGTAAGTCTGACACTATTCTTTAAACCTATCAACATATTATATGCTTCAGGTTTATTTTGTTGTAACAATTTAATTTGTCATTTGGATTTGTTTTTATTTTTATTTGCAGCTCTTTGCTTTATCATAACAAAAAATTGACTAACAGTAGCATCTGTTAATTGTGTAGAGTATGGAATTTTTGGTGGTATAATACTATTAGGCCAACATTTCTTACTAATGAGTACTGATCTAATGAGTTTTTATATATGTTTAGAGTTACAAAGCTTTTCATTCGTAATTCTGTGTAGTTTAAATAAAAGATCATTGTACAGTATTGAAGCTGGAATGAAGTATTTTTTACTTAGTGCTTTTTCTTCTTGTTTTCTGTTATTAGGAATAGCTTTTATTTATCAAACTACTGGAATTACTCAATGTAAGAATTTAGAATCTCTGTACTTTCAATCGTCAACTTTACAAAATAATAATTTATTTACGATAGGTATTTGACTGGTTAGTCTAACTTTATTATGAAAACTAGCTGCTGCTCCTAACCATCTATGAGCTGCTGATGTGTATACAGGAGCTTATGCTGCTGTTACTTTGCTAATATCAACTTTACCAAAATTCACTATCTTCAACTTTTTCATATTACAATGACATGGATTGTGAATGCTTTGCTTTCCTAACATACTTGCTATCTTTAGTGCATTATGTTTGTTGTTAGGTGCATTAGCTGCTTTTGGTCAAATTCATATTAAGCGATTACTAGCATATAGTTCTATAGCTCATATTGGATTCCTGTGTATGCCACTGGTTGGATATAGTTTTTATGACCAAAACATATTCTTACCTAATTCATATGCTTTGTGAACCCATTTAATAATTTATTTTATTACTAGTTTAATTATTTGAGCTTTATTGTGTCGATCTTTCTTTCGTTCTACTATTCGTTCTACACCACAATTTATTTTCGATTTCTCAAATTTGTACAAAACTCAGCCAATGATTGCTATTGCTTTAGTTATTGTAATGATTAGTTTAGCTGGACTTCCACCAAGTGCTGGCTTTTTAGGTAAGTGAACTATCTTTTGAGGTTCTGTTTATGCTAACAATTATATTATTTTAGCCATTGCATTAATCAGTACATGTATTAGTAGTGTTTATTATTTAAAGCTTATACGAATATCTTTTATCTCTAAACCAACCCAATGGTCTTACTTTGGACAGTGTGCTTCAAGCGATGCTTACATTATTTCTATTTGTTTATTTTTACTTTCTGTTTTACTTTGAGCTAGTAGTCCTCTCATTCTATATACTCATTACTGAAGTTTGCTTGTATAATCATCCGCAAACTTTCCGCGTGTCAAACATCATCTTCAATACGCTTCGCGTAAAGTCAGATATTTAAACTTAAACTTAAACTTAAACTTAAACTTAAACTTAAACTTAAACTTAAACTTAAACTTAAACTTAAACTTAAACTTAAACTTAAACTTAAACTTAAACTTAAACTTAAACTTTTAAAAAAAGATTATATGGTCTAATGGTAAAGATTATATGGTCTAATGGTTAAGACTGAAGATTGCAAATCTTTATATATTGGTTCGAATCCAATTATAATCTTAGCACTTTGCGTATAGGTGTATAGTGAGGATTGAACTCACGTTATTTAGTTCCACAGACTAAAGCTTTACCACTAAGCTATATACACCACTATAGAATAATATTTTACACATTTCAATACTGTTAAAGTATTTGCTCTGCGTCGAAGACGCTTCGCGCGATGTGTCAGACCAAATTTATATTTGAGGTATAAACACCTAGCCATGGTTAGAGTCGTTGCTCTGCGTCCAAAAAACCGAGGTTGTAGACGTCGCTACGCGTCAATTTGTTTGGGTTGTATAGAAAAAAAATACATTGCACTAAAATGATTAATGTTTTAATACTAATATTATTAGGATTTATTTATATGTTTACAATAACAAATCAAGCATTGCTAACAACAATAAGCTGTCCAGCAATTGGTGCAGTAATAATATGATTACTACCACAATCAGCTCACAATAATCATCGTAGTGTAGCTCTTTGAATAACTCTTGTAACATTAATATCAAGCTTGATGATATGAGGTAACTTTGATAATAGTTGTAGTTGATTCCAACAAATATTTAGTGTTCAAATAGAATGAAATGGTACAATATGAGTAAGTTGTCCATTCGGAATAGATGGATTTTCATTATGAATGATTTTACTAACAACAGCTCTATTTCCATTGTGTGTAATTTGTAGTTGAAACACAGTATATAGATCAAGTCAGTCGTTTTATATAATATTACTGATATTAGAGACAATGCTTTGTTGTTTATGATCAGTTAATGATTACTTAGCATTTTATATATTTTATGAAAGTGTATTAATACCTATGTTTTTATGTATATGCATTGCCGGTTCGAGAGAAAGAAAAATACTGGCAGCTTATCAACTTGTATTATACACATTAATTGGATCTTTACTGTTATTACCATGTTTACTATTTATATACACTTTATATGGTTCAACATCATTGTATCTAGTGTATCAAAATGATTGTAGCTTAGATAGACAACTTGTATTATGATGAGGTTTCTTTTTTGCTTTTGCTGTTAAAATACCAATAGTTCCACTTCATTTATGATTACCTGAAGCTCATGTTGAAGCATCTACTGCTGGTTCAGTTATTTTAGCTGGAGTTTTACTAAAATTAGGAGGATATGGTTTTTTAAGATTGTGTTTACCATTTTTACCTGAAGCTTGTAGTTATTATTCTCCATTCATATTTTTACTTTCTTTATTAGCTATAATATATACATCTTTAACAACTTTAAGAATGGTTGATTTAAAAAAGATCATAGCTTATTCTTCTGTTGCTCATATGAGCTTTGTTATGCTTACTTTATTTAGTTTTAATGAATTAAGTTATAGTGCTGCTTTATTCTTTATGATTTCTCATGGAATTATATCTCCAGCTCTTTTCTTATGTGTTGGTATCTTATATGATCGTTATCATACTAAATATTTAAAGTATTTAGGTGGTGTTGCATATACTATGCCACTCTTTTCTATTTGATTTTTTATCTTTACTGCTGCTTCTATTGGACTACCACTTTTTCCTAGCTTTATTGCTGAATTTATGTGTTTAACTGGAATATTTTATGCTCATACTTTAGCTGCTTGTATAGCTTCTTTTGGATTAATTCTTAGTGCTTGTTATAGTTTATGAGCTTATGCTAGAGTAGTACATGGACTGCCTAAACAACAAGCTACTAATTTAATGTGTGATCTGTGTCGAAGAGAATGATTTATGTTACTACCTCTCTTTATCATTTGTATATGATTAGGTATACTACCATCCGTTATGTTAGAGACTATTGAACATAGTTCATTTTTTTGAGTACAGTTATCTGATTAACAACAAGATACTTATGACAGCATATTCCTCGTACATAACCAACACCAGCAGCCACGCCCAACCTTATACTCAACGTATATATTGAGTTTATAGCTTAGTCTGGTAGAGCTTTGAGCTTTTAACTCAATTGTCGTAAGTTCAAATCTTACTAAACTCATTACTATTAGGTCTCAGGTCTACTTTAACTACAATTTTATTTATTAACCAAAGAAGTTACAAACTTAATAACGCACACATTTAAATACTTTAAGCAATCACAAAGTTATGCAATATGAATACATGAATTTATTTGTTAGCAACAGGGGCTTGGCTTTGTGCAATTATGGTTACTCGTGGTTCCAATCCAATTCATTCTGTTTTTTATTTAGTATGTGTCTTTTTCCAAGCTTCAGGCTTTTTATTTTTAATAGGCTTCTCTTTTTTTGCTCTAATGCAACTTCTTGTATATGTTGGAGCTTTAGCAGTCATGTTTCTTTTTGTAGTAATGCTGTTAGAAATACCAGTTGCTTCTATTGTTGCTTTTCAGAGAGGAAGTGAAGCTATTTCTGGAGTTTTCTTTTTTATTGTTGCTACTTCTATTATTTTATCTATTCTTGATATTGAACAATTCGTTGGCGTTGGTTCGCGTTATCAACAACAAGAATGAAATAATGTTGTTATTAAACAACACAATAGTTTTACTTACTTTTATCAACAATTACCTAATCTTACTTCACTTTATAATTATGATTGAACTGCCAATGCTAGTCACAAATCTAATGCTGCAATGTTTGGATTTGTTTTTTATACTTTTTATATTGATTTGCTTGTTTTAGCTTGTTTTATATTGTTAATTGCTATGGTTGGTGCTGTCATTTTAACTCACTCACGAGTAGTTAATGTACCTAACAATGATAATTGACTTCAACAAAATAGAGATTTCTTAAAGATTGTTAAAAAAGTACGTTCAACTTAAATTAACCAAACCAACGCTGTACAGATTTTTAAATATTGTTATGTTTATCTAACGTGTAAACACTTTAGTTTTTTTACTTATACACACAAATCAACCATCGTGCTAAATTCTGTGGCAACTTTGAGTTGGCGTGGTGTAGCGGTGTAAGGTGGACTCTGGGTGTAATACTAAAACGTAAACATAAACAAAAGCATAAACATAAACACAAACACAAACATAAACACAAACATAAAAATAAACATAAGGCTTGTTACTGATATGGTTGTGTAGCAGCGTAAGCGTTAAAAGTGAATCTAAAAAGAGTTAACAATTGTAAATAGTGCAAGTTAAATAAAAGTAGACAATATTAAGTGTTTTAGTTGTGCGAAGCCGTAAATATGATAAACTAAATAAACTATATATAATTATATATATTTTTTAATAGTTATCTAAAACAGCCATAAACATGGTTAAGTTTATTTGTTTAGTTGTCACGTTGTTTTGTTGTTTACACGTACAGAGTTATGAAATGTGTTGTTATAATAACAACGATGTTTGTGTTTCTGATGTATTGTGTTAAAACGTAAAGTGTATGCGGTGTTTAAACGTATTGCAGTATTATATGCTGTCACAAAACTTTTGTTTAGCTGATTCACCAACGCCTTGACAATGTGGATTTCAAGATCCAGCTACTGCATCAATGGAGTCGATAATAGATTTACATCATGATTTAATGTTTTTTTTAATAGCAATATTTACTTTAGTTGTATGATTAGGAGCTAGATTATGTTTTTTTTATCATTATTCTCGTGTTTCAGTACCTCATAAATTTAATCATCATACAAATCTAGAATTAATTTGAGCATTATTACCAAGTTTAATAATAATGCTAATAGCATTTCCATCATTAACTCTAATTTATAGCTTTGATCATATTACAGATAATCCAGCTTGCACTGTTCGTGTGATAGGCAGACAATGATATTGACAATATGAACTTAAAGAAAATGTAACTACAGATTTTACTAATATAAAACGTTTACTAGAGCTTTAATATGTGCCAGATCACAACTAAACTAATTTTTCGACACAGTCGGTTTTAAGTTTTAACACGAACATTGGCACAAGCTTGTGTGTGTTCAATTAAATAATGTTGTTAACAACACAAGCATTCGGATGTTTTTAATTATGCTTATATAGCTCAATTGGTAGAGCAAAAGATTGAAAATCTTTATTACGTAAGTTCGATTCTTACTATAAGCAATAAGCAATAAGCAATAAGCAATAAGCAATAAGCAATAAGCAATAAGCAATAAGCCACAGAATATAGCGCAGTGGTAGCGTATTTGCTTTGGGAGTAAATGGTCGTGGGTTCGAGTCCTACTATTCTGATATATCGCAATTTTAAACCACAGTAACACAGTGTTAGTCGTCATAAACTAAGCTCTGCGTCTAAAAAAGTGTTGTATCAGAGCAAATCTCTATTGTTGGTATAAACACCTAGCCAACGTGGGAGTCGTTGCTCTCCGTCGAAAAAATCGGCCTTGAATGAAATAATTTTGTTAAGAACAAAATTGTAGACGTCGCTACGCGTCAATTCACTGGTTCGTATTGTAAGTAAAAGTTTTACGTTTTACAGAGTATTTCAGTTAGTCGACAACCATAGTGTTAGTCATCGCTCGTACGAAGTAAGTCGAAAAAATCGATGTTTACGAGTGTATCGCTCGGCGTCATAGTCTAAGTCGTTGCTCTTTAAACAGTGGCAATCACCCTAAAGCGGATCCATCGATATTGCTTCGCATAATGTCGTGAGTTAGCCATAGTGTTAGTCGTTGCTCTGCGTCGATAAAAGTGGTCTTTACGAGCAAATGTGTATCTCAGGTATAAACACTTACGAATAGTGAGAGTCGTTGCTCTCCGTCTAAAAAACCGGCCTTGTAGAGATTGCTATGCGATGTCTCACTATATACAATTAGGTATGGTGCAAGTAGTAACATCCATAGAGTGGATAAATCGCTTTAGAACACCTAAGTTTTGGTTTTGGTTTTGGTTTTGGTTTTTGTTTTTGTTTTGGTTTTGGTTTTGGTTTTGGTTTTGGTTTTTGTTTTTGTTTTTGTTTTTGTTTTTTAAACATAACTCTGTACGTTACTATGGCGGTTTTCTTAACTATTTCATGCGCTATCAAGCGACAGTTTTTCGGTTCTAACGGTTCTGTTGTTATTATAACAACACATTTAATGTTGTTTCTAACAAAATTATTTCATTTAATTTTGTTTTTAACAACATTATTTTATTCAATGTTGTTTTTAACAAAATTAATTTCATTAAATAACAACACAGTTGTTATTATTTCATTCGTAACACCTAAAAACCAAACTCTGTACGTGTAAACTTGTGAACTTAACTATTTCGTGAGTCGGTTCTGACGGTTTTCAATAGCTAAAAACCGTACTCTGTACGTGTAAACAACAATATTTCGGAAGCCAACATGTTGCGTCAACTACCTATAGTGCAAGTCATCGCTCTGCGTCGAAAAAACAGGTGTTGTAGGCATCGCTACACGATAAGGTATAAACACCTACGGATAGTGAGAGTCGTTGCTCTCCGTCGAAAAAATCGGCCTTGAATGAAATAATTTTGTTAAGAACAAAATTGTAGACATCGCTACGCGTCAGATATCCGCTATTAGTGGCCGTAATACTAAACAATCGCAACTTTTTAAAGTACAGAGTTTTTGTTTTTTAAACCGTACTCTGTACGTTACTATGGCGGTTTTGTTAAACTATTTCGCTTTTTAACGGTTACTGGTAAAGGTGCAACGTATAATGTGTGTGAAATAGCGAATCTAAAAACCGCCATAGTATTTATAGTAACGGTCAGAGTTCTGTTTTGTTGTGGTGTTATTAATGAAATAATTACAACGTCATATTCTCAAATATATAGAATGGGGAGGAGTCGAACTATTAGTTATATATATAGAATTAGGAGGAGTCGAACTATTAGTTATATATATAGAATGGGGAGGAGTCGAACTATTACTTATATATATAGAATGGGGAGGAGTCGAACTAATAACATTTTACTTGTCTTAGTTATAAACAAAAGTCAACAATTGTGTTAGATTGGATTCCCACTGTGGGATCTCAGCAATTGTTATAGTTCGACTCCTCCCCATTCTTTAATAAAATTTAAAATAAAACTTAAAGTTAAACAAACGTGTGAAGCATAAATCTAATAAAGTGTATATGCATAAAGTGTGTATATGTGTATATAAGAGAGTATGTGTTGTGTCCGTATATCGTAATATAAACTTTATGTGAGTCGTTGCTCTACGTCTAAATTTCAGGTGTTTACGAGCAAATATATATGTCACGTATAAACACCTAGCCAACGTGAGAGTCGTTGCTCTCCGTCGAAAAAATCGGCCTTGAATGAAATAATTTTGTTAAGAACAAAATTGTAGACATCGCTACGCGTCAGATATCTAAACAACGACATGGTGGACGTTAAACACCACATATATCTGTTATAAATTGTTGTTTAAGCCAACAAGCCAACATATCAGCAGAGTAGACCTTATTAAAATTTACCACTATTTAAACATCCACTCTGTGGATACGCTACACGTATGAAAAATGTAGCGTTGTTAGTTTACAACGATAGTAATACTGTGTTAGTCGTTGCTCGTACGAAGTCAAAATAGCTTCGCGCGGTGTTGTAGCCAAAATTTATATCTCAGATACGCTTCGCGCGACTTAACCAACGTCTAAGTCGTTGCTCGTGCAAAGCAAGTCGAAATCGCTTCGCGCGGTGTTTACGAGCAAATATATATGTCAGGTATAAACATCTACGGATAGTGAGAGTCGTTGCTCTCCGTCGATAAAATCGGTGTTGTAGGCATCGCTATACGATAAGGTATAAACACCTACCCATAGTCCGAGTCGTTGCTCTCCGTCTAAATTTCAGGTGTTGTAGACGTTGCTACGCATTAGATATCCGCTTTGGTAAATTACGATATTTATACGCTACGCGCTAAAGTGCAAACACGTTTTTTTCTTTATAATTTTATAATTTTATAATTTTATAATTTTACAATTTAATTAGCGTATATGTAAATCGTATTTAAGCTTACCGCCAAACACAAAATATAACAAACCCGAAGTTAACCGAATTGTCTGTAAATTTATTTAAACTTAACAAATATATAATAAGAAACAATATACTTAAAATAAAACATTTAATATAACAGTTATTATTTATAGTATATAACAATATACTAAAAAATATCATATCTTTCGCTCGTTCCCGAACAAAAACCATGTTACGACTTAGTCCTAATTAAAACACATAATTTATTACTTTGCCTATAGTGATATCAGCAAAATTCTACATGTTCGTAGATATGTTAAATGCAGATCATCCCGCTATGGGATTTATAAAGCAAAATATTCGACTATATAGAAATTTTCAGAACGTGACGGGCGGTAAATACACTCTAGCGATAATGTTCACCGCTTCATAGCTGATAAGCGATTACTGGCGATTCCAACTTCAAGTTCTCGAGTTTCAGAGAACTATTCGAATTAAAAAAATTTCTAGGTTTTGCAAACTCTCGCAAGAAAGCAACCTATTGTGATATTTTTTTCTAATGTATCACACCAAATAGCCCACAATATAAACACCATGATGATTTGGCTTGTTTTAATTGTGAAAACTTGTTATTTGTCATAAGAAGCGTTGTTTATACGCTTGTGTAGATGGGTGACAATAACGGCAAATATACTTGCAATTAACTTTAACAATAAATTGTATCCGTTATTTTCTAAAACTACAAATATCTAAGACATAAAGACAACTTTGATGGGTTATATAGGCTACACGCCTATGTGCCGTAGTTACGCATATGCAACAGCAATGCTATAACCATAGGCTGCTTATATTTATACAAGATTGTATTAGAATGTGAGTCGTTGTGATTTTATGTTGCAACTGACTACGCGTCAATTGCTATTTGTTATTTGTAAAAGATAGAAAGAACAATTTGTCACCACGGATTTAAGCCAACCATGCAATAGATCTTTTGTTGTTGTTGCATGTAATTAATACTATTTTAAAAAGCTTTTAAACTACGCGGATAAAAAAATAAATAAGCATCGGTAACATATTTAAGACTCGTAAATCTTGAATGCATATATACTAATTTGTTGAGCAACTACGCTTTCTTGCAATCATGGCTGCTTCCAAGCCAAGATAAAAATTGTTAATGTATAAACACGATTGATACCACTCAAAAAAATGTATTTAAAGACCTTAGCTTTATTTGTGGGTTGTTTCCCATTTGACTTTAAACCTTAACGCCTAAAGTCTCACTATACAGCATAGTCTTTAAGTATTCAAAGTTATCAGAAATTATATATTGATCAGCTCAACACTGTTTTCTGAGAATTCTTTACACTCTTAATGCTTATAACTGTATGCTGGACTATAATCCATTTCGCCAAAAACTAGCTATAGTAAAGCTTGATTAGCCTATCACTCCTAAATACAAGTCATACAATAGTTTTGCCACACTAATAGCTTCGGTCTTCAATTTATCGGGTAGCGATAAAATCAACCTGCTCATATTTAGATCGCTTTACTTCGAGTTGTTATGATCAAAACTGTATTAATTGATGAAAACATACGCTACGCGTATGGATAAAACATGAAAATAACGCGCTTGATAAGACCAATAAAAATCTATGTGACAACACAGATTTTTTCTTTTTTAAGGTTGAAGCTTTAGCAAAAATGAATTTAACAATATCGTCAGGTATATACTAATACTCTGCCGTGTTTAAAACAATTGTTGCTAAAGTTTTTTAAAAATGTAGCTATCGATTTTGTTAGTATATATTATACCTATCACAACTTTTTATAAGTTATTTTTGGACCGAATCACTCTGCTACTTAAGCAGAAAACCACGAATTGTCGGTCATGGTAACCATTTTTGCTACTTATGTCAGCATTATCAATTCTGATATTTTGACTAGTCTTAACAGACTAGCTTTAACAATTTACAGAACGTTTGGCTATCTATTTTAAATTCCACGCATACGTTAGCGTACATTAGCATACGTTATTTGGACTCATCCGCATGCATTAAAGCTCATTTTGCTTGCTCGCGTAACGCTCTATATAATGTTAAAAATATATATAATGTAGAGATTACGTTTTAGAATTGTTTTACGTTTTAGAATTGTTATAAGTTTATACGTCGATGTTGTAAAAACGTAAAACTTATTGTTTTTTACGTTGCACGGTGTTTGTAAACTGTAATTTGTGTGAGTTTAAAGTATTGGTACTGTGCGCTATTTAAACATTCGCTAAGCGGTTAAGCGTATGTTGGACGTGTTGTTTATTTGGGTAATGCTTAGCCCTTTAATAAATTAATAAATTCTACTTCTAAAGTTGATCTTAATCGATGATAGATTACACATAAAGCTAAGCCTATTGAGGTTTCAGCAGCAGCTGCAGTATAAACTCATAAAGCATAAAATTGTCCAGCCAAATCATCAATTCAGGCGCTTGCTGCAAAAAACTGTAAATTAACAGCTACAAGCATAAGTTCAATACATAATAGAATCATAAAAAAATGTCGTTTATTAATAAAAGTGCCACAAGCACCAATAGCAAATAAGATTAAACTTCAAAAGAATAAAAGTTGTTCCATTTTTAAAGATTAAGATGCGACAAATGGATTCGAACCATTATAATCGAATTATGAGCACGATGAGTTAGTCCATTTACTCAATGTCGCTTCGAACTTCTCTCCGAGTGTAATCGGATACATTTACTGAAAAAAAAACTACATATCGATAATTTGTTAAGAACGATGTAGCAAAGTATTAGTTAAATCCTATTTTAGTTTTTATATTTTAAACTGTAATCGTAAAAATACGCACAGCGTATTGTATTAGTATTCTCAAGCTTATAGTTTGTCACCAAACTTCTACTGAAAACCTATCTATGCTCTAGCGTTGAGCATTATAAATTAGACTTGGTTAAATAAAATTTTTTTGCTTATATGCTTTCAGCAATTAAAATTTATCGTTTAGCTTCTGAGCGCTGCAATGCATATATGTAAAACAACTCAAACACCAGAGACGATCTTCTTGTTGTCCTTTCGTACTTAAAGAAGTTAATTTAAGTCTAACACACCTAGCACGGATATGGACCGAACTGCCTCACGGCGTTCTGAACCCAGCTAACGTACTTTTTTAATGGATGAACAATCCAACCTGAAGCACTATCTGCAGCACTAGGAAAAAGTGAGCCGACCAAATTTGTTATTATTTAGGCTTTTTATCCTAAATTTCTAATCTTCACAGATTAGTTCAGACTATGTCTTTCATTTGCATTTGCATTTGCATTTGTTAACCTAAATAGGTATTTACAGTACATTAAACATATTATTGAATAATAAATTAATGGCAACGCTACGCGCAAGCGTAGTTTGTACAATGTAAATTAATTAAAACGGCAACGCTACGCGCAAGTAATGAATGGGCACTCGTGGAAAGATTATTGTTTACATAACTCACTTTCTAGTCGTTGAACGTTCTTCTGTTATTATCAACAAAGTTGATAAATGTACACATAAGCTTCGCTGCAAGTTGTCTCAACGCAAATCCACTTCGTTGTTTGTCAACATAGAAAAAACAAAAACCAAAACTTAGTGGAAGTTTTTGTGAGATATTCTTGACAATTCACCCATTTTATTCTCGACAGTTAGGCTCTTTGATTTAGCCAAACATTGGCATTGGAAAAAATATCGAGGTCTTAAACATTCTCGTCGATAGGTACTCTAGGAGAATATTAAGCTGTTAGCCCTAGCGTATCTTTTATTTGTTGATTTGAAGAAATTCCACTTTTTTGTGTATTTAAAATTCAAGCTCACTCTGACAAACTTTCGTTTTTGCAATATACAGTTATACAGCAATTAAGCGACAATTTACTCAGTAAAGTTTCATATGTCACCATAAGCTCATCCTTGTTACTTTTTTAAAGATCTCCGCCCCAGAGAAACTCCCAAGCTGTACATTTTGTTAGTTAGTTATATCTCCGAGTAGTTTTTCATTAACGATATCTTACCACTTATTAGTTTAAAAGTAAAAAAGTGAAAATGCAAGACTCTCCTACTTACGTTGTATATAAAAAAATAGATTACAGCTTAGAGTAAAGATGCATAGGGTCTCGTTGTCCAGTGTTAGGTATTTCGCATATTCACGAAAATTTCAATTTCACAAAGTTCATGTGTGAGACAGTAAGATGATCATTAAAATATTCGTGCAGGACAACAATTAATTGCCAATGAATTTCGCTACTTTACGATTCTTATAGTTAAAACCGCCGTTTACAGCCTGTTAATTTATAAAGCATAGTATCACGTAGCTATTCGTTACGTGTTTTTATATACATCATAACATTTATCTAGCTGTACTGGGCAATTCTCAAACTCTATACATCTTTTTTAAAATTAGCAAAGTTCTGTGTTTTTGTTAAACAGTTGTCATCTTCGATTTTTTTAAACTCTTATTTTTTAAAGAGTCTTACTTCTTCCTAAGTTACGTAAGCATTTTGCCGAGTTCCTTACACATGATTATCTTAATACCTTAGTATACTCTACAAATCCACCATTGTCGGTTGGTACGGTAAGTATTAACAATTAAACGCCGAAGCGTATATATACTAGTTTTCCTGAATGAATCCAAACTCATCTTTTGCCGTGTAAACGGACAACCCTTTAGGTCTCGATTGAGTAAAGTAGGATTTGAACCCACACTATTTTCGTTGTAAGCGAAAAGCTCTACCGTTGAGCTATTTACTCTTTATGATTTTAAATCACAATGCACAGCAATAACACTGCTTTTTACACGTTTTTTTTAACAATAACAATGAGAAAAGCAGGATTCGAACCTACGCATGACTTAACGTTTGATTTACAATCAAATACTTTTGACCACTCAGTAATTTTCTCTTTTACACCACGATATACAAATCTATGCAAAATTATCGCTTTTTAAAATTTAAACATTTAACACGTATTTTTAAATTTTAAATAGCCCAATAAACGCCTACGCATTATGTCTTAAGCTTAACGCTCTGATCATGAACTCGCTGACCCATTATGCAAAAAGTACGTCGTCACTTTTTACGTTTCGCGTTACGCGATGTTTAAAGCTTCAACTGTTTGCTAGCAACTAGTTTCATGTATTCTATTTCACTAGGTTTAAAACCATCTTTTCAGCCTTTCCTACAAAGTACTATTGCACTATCGGTCACTAAGTATTTATTTGTTTGTTGATGGTGGTTCACCAATAATTGTTATTTTTTTGTTGTTTTTACGTAAAAGATTTAAGCTATTTTTGGGCTTTCACCTACTTTGGCACTCTATCCATTGAATTCAAGCTAAATCGTACCGACCATAGTCGGATATAAACCCCACAATATTTATCTAATACAAATATGTAGTATAATGTTTATAGTTTTTTTTGTACAACGCTTTCTGTATATTTACCAATTTCGCTCGCTACTACTTTCGGTTTATCTGTTGATATCTTTCTTTTTTAGGAAGTTTCCATTTAAAGTTTTATAACGTTTTTAGTTTTCTATAGAGAAATCTTTCGTCTATCTACGACGAACAAGCTTTTCGTTTAATACACGTCTCTTTTATTTACTTGTGCCTAGGCATCCGCTAGTTGCTTTTGTATTTTTTGAGTGCTACTATTATCGTTTCTAAAACAAACCCAACAACACAAACTATAGCATTCACTTATTTTATATTTTAAGCATCACAGGACTTGAACCTGCATCCATCAGATTATCGATCTAAAGCTCAACCATTTGAGCTAAATGCTTTACATTTAAGCAATGGATAAGTTTTAAATTTCACAAAAATAGCAAAAGAGAGACTCGAACTCTCACTTTACGAAATATGAATTCGATGCTCTACCATTAAGCTATTGTGCTTAAGCTGTCGATAATTGTTTATGCTACGCGTGGTTGGCTGGGCTCTGCTCAAAGCTTTAAATTGTCATTTATGTATTTGTTTACATCGGTAATTTTATATGTATATGTTAAACTTACAATTTGAAGTACGGCTTAACGTAAGGTTGGTCAAAGTCGTTGATCTTTAATAGGTTAACAAAGCAAGTCGAAAAAATCGATGTATCAGAGCAAATTTAGACTTTTGTATCACTTCTAAAACGGTGTTATAGTCTAACTCTTTAAATAATTTTGAGTTCCCCCCCCAGGATCCATCGATATTGCTTCGCACAGTGTTTACGAGATTATTACGTGTCAGTTAATGTCGCTTCGCTTGAGTTAGCCATAGTGTTAGTCGTTGCTCTGCGTCCAAAAAATCGATGTATCAGAGCAAATTTATATTTCACGCTTTGCGTCAATTAACCAACGTCCGAGTTATCGCTCTCCGTCGAAATTTCAGGTGTTGTAGCCAAAATGGATATTGTTGGTATAAACACCTAGCCAACGTGAGAGTCGTTGATCTCCGTCGAAAAAATCGGCCTTGAATGAAATAATTTTGTTAAGAACAAAATTGTAGACGTTGCTACGCGTCAGTTGATGTCGCTTTTTAACATTCACTCCAGCGTATTTGGTTAACCGCAAATGGTTTTAAGTAGATACGTGTATTCTAAATAGCGTCAGGTGGTTGAAACAAGTCGTTGCTCGTACGAAGTAAGTCCAAAAAACTGATGTATCAGAGCAAATTTATACCTGAGTCTGTGGAAAATTGGAAAAATCAATCTTAACATTTAACCATAGTGTTAGTCATCGTTCTCCGTCGAAAAAACAGGTGTTACAGAGCAAATTTATCTTTAAGGTATACACACCTAACCATTGCTTAAGTCGTTGATCTCCGTCGAAAAAACCGAGGTTGTAGACAATATTTGGAAACGATTGCCAAAATAAAATATCGCTTAAAAAATTCTACCAAATTGTACAATTTTATATATGTATACGTTTACTTTCCACAGAGTTAACTTATGGCTATGTTCTTTGTTTTTTTAATTTGTACGAATAGTGAGATTTGAACTCACACAGATTCAATCTATCAGATCCTAAATCTGACACGTCTTCCATTTCGTCATATTCGCTTATTTTGTTTACAACCTGATTTGTTTTTTTAATATTTTAAATTGACAACGTATGTACTGCGTGGATAACACTTGCGAACAGTAAGACTTGAACTTACAACCAGAAACTTGGAAAGATTCAGCTCTACCAATTAAGCTATATTCGCTAAGTGTAAGTTTTATTTTTCACCCAAAGTGTTACGCACATCTGAATACGTTTATTTTAACATCGTTGGTTGGTGGTTGGTCTTTTAAAAACGTTGTGCGTACATGTGATGTTTTTGAAAGAAATAGGATTTGAACCTATACACATTGAGTTATGAGCTCAAAGCTCTACCTATTTGAGCTATTCTTTCTATTTATGCAAAATTGTGTGCTTCTGCATGCTTACAAAAATTGTGGTAAGGTTTTTCGTGTATTATCGAATTAAATAGCATGATCCAAACGCCGTTCGCTAGAACCGTTTAATCTTTTGAGTTTTAAGCTTGCGCTCGTACTCTCCAGGTAGCGTATTTGATGATTTCTCAATGTTAAACGCATAGTTTACAGCTTAAACTAGACAGGTCTCTAATCTGTGTCGATACTTAAGCTTTCGCATATTCAGCCTAAATTCATATATAAAAAATCACTTTCGCTGTTGTTGGCATTCTGCTTAATATCAATTCATTTTACTGATACATTAAACGTTCTATTTTTCTTGTTATGATTAAAGTAAACCGCATTGGGTTACCGCCTACATGCATTTTAAACCTAGTCAATATGCTTTACGCTTGTGCAAAAAGTGTAACCGCGACCGCTGGCACTTTCTTTAGTCTGCACTTACAAAGTGAATAAAATTCAGTATTATGTAATTCCAATCTTTTAGGATTCCAGTCAATGTTAAACTGTCACAAAAACTTACTCTATATAGATCTTTGTTTTATTTTTCCAATAAATGCCTAAATGCAAACAACTCGATCGGGCTGTCGCCCATTGTCAAATATTCTGCACTGCTGCTTTTTTAAAATTTGGCTTTTATTTAATGGCCACTGTGGCTTTCGATTTTTGGTCGTTAGCTATAGATCATAGGCTTGGTAGGCTGGTAGTCTTACCAACAACCTAATCTAAAACATCTTTCTCAAACCATCGCTATGCAACAGTAAGGTAAAAAACATTTATTACTCACCATCACGCTAACCATACACTTAAAAGTGTAAGATGAACAAGCATGTGTAATATTGTTTGCGCGCGTAAAAGCTGAGCCAAGATAAAACTCACAATAAATTGCTTACTACTGGACTTGAACCAGCAACCGTATTTGGATTAGATTTTAAATCTAACGTGTTTACCTAAATTTCACCAAATAAGCTTTTCTTTTTCGACACACGATTAATGCTACATGTTTCGTATGATGTAGTACAAATAAGATGGTTGCTTTTATTGCATAACGATGCTTATTTTCAGATTTATCGTTAAGATTAAAGATACCACAACCATTGCTAACGGTTTATGGTTAAGATGATTGCTTTAGCACGTGTTTAAAAAACAAAAATTATGTGCGCTTTAGCTGGTACGAAGTACGAAGCAAGCATCTTTTTTTTTAAAGTTTAAAGTTTATAAAAAATAAAAAGTTGTCACCAATTAATACTTAATACATCTGTGAATGTAAATGTGTGACGGATTAAGTAGGATTCGAACCTACGACATTTTATAAATGCATCGATTTTCAAGATCGAACCTAATAGCCACTTAGGTATTAATCCTAGTGGTAAGTGGTAAGTGATAAGAAATACGCATGTTTATGCGAAAGTAGTATAGTCATTTTGTATCTATAAATTGAAGTTAACCAAACTATTGAATTTTTGTAATTGTAATTGTAATTGTAATTGTAATTGTAATTGACACATTTTACGGCTACCCATAAGTTTAACATTAAATTATTGCTGGTGTGGTTCTAATTAATGGAAGTAAATTAAAAGTATGGAACGATGGTGGACTAGGAATTAATCATTCTAATGTATAAGAATATGCATTTTGTGAGTCATTAGATCATACGTTATCTGGACATTGTGTTGATTTAGTGAAAGTAATATAAACTATATAAATAAAATATAGTGCTGATAATGCGGATAAATAACTACCAAAACTAGCTACTGCATTTCATCCTGCATATGCATCAGCATAATCATATATTCTTCTAGGCATTCCAGCAATACCTAAAAAATGCATTGGGAAGAAAGTTATATTTACAGCAACGAAAAATATTCAAAAGTGTAAATTACCATGGAATTCTGGATATTGGCAACCTGTTATTTTACTTATTCAAAAATAAAATCCAGCGAATATACCAAATAAAGCACCCATGCTGAGCACATAGTGAAAATGAGCGACCACATAGTAGGTGTCGTGCAACGAAATATCAATACCTGCATTGGCTAGTACTATTCCAGTTAAACCACCGCAAGTAAATAAGAAAACGAAGCCAATAGCAAATAATAATGGTGTAGTGAATCATACACTGCCACCATATATTGTAGCTAATCAGCTAAATATTTTTATTCCAGTTGGCACAGCGATAATCATTGTAGCAGCACTAAAATAAGCTCTTGAATCTGTATCTAACCCAACGGAAAACATATGATGTGCTCACACAAAGAAACCTAATACAGCAATAGCACCCATAGCATTAATCATTCCTATGTAACCAAAGATTGGTTTTTTACTAAAAAAACTAATAACATGACTTACTATGCCGAATGCTGGTATAACTAGTAGGATCAGCCAAAGAAACCATTAAATATACATATACATAGACATAGACATAGACATCTAAATAGACAAGACATAGACTACAATATAGACATAGACAAGACATAGACTACTAAATTATATAAATATAAATAATAAATTTTTTAGGTTTCTAAAACTTTCCTCAGAACCGTGCGTGAATCTTTCAATTCACACGGCTCGCCAATAAAAACCACGACATTAGACAGATTAGACAAGCTTTCTACAATTTAAACGTGTTAACTTGTTACTTTATTAACAACGTTTTTTTTTATATTTTTTTGTAGAGTCAGAAAAGAAACCATGAACTGTACAATGTACAGTTGTTAGGTTTAAAAACTGCTCTCAGAACCGTGCGTGAATCTTTCAATTCACACGGCTCGCCGTAAGAAAACCTCACTATTATAAACAAACTTTAAAAATAAAAATCTTTTACACAATTTTTTCATAATATTTTTATATTTTTACACTTTTTAGATTTATTGTGTTGTTCAAATAGAGCAAGCATACTGTCTCTCGCACTTATCGCTAATGAGAGGAGAAGCTTAGCTGGGTTTCAAACTACCATCCTTCAGCTGAACATTTTCAACTCATTGCAAGAGTCATAAGCAACAAGTACTTATTTCTCCACAAATCCTGATAGGTTCTTCTATTGTTGCATAGCATTGGGCCTACTACGATGATTCCGCAACCATAGAACTTTTGTTCTTTAGGTAATCCCGAGTTTCCGCACCATTCGCTTACGCTTAGCTTAGACTCCTGCAACTGTATAATTTCCTAAATTGGAACTGCCCATTAATAAGTTTAAAAAACATCGCACACGTACTATTACGATATTATTTAATGTATATACGGTAAGTGGATTCTCATATATAGTGCAGTGTGACACGGCACAGTTGTTTAACAAGTTCATTATCTTAGTCATACTAAGCTTGTCTAGAGATCGCTTTTCGTTCTAAAATCCACAGAACTCACGTCCCATTAATAATCGCTTTTAACTCTATTGTTTCCAATAGTATTAAGACTATTTGACTTACTTCAAATGCTAGCCGAAGCTAGCATTATAAACTCAATGAAGAAGTGATTTACAGTTACAGAAAAAACTCTGAGAGAAATTTCGTAAAAAACACTCAACGAATTAGTGTAGCGAAACGGCGCACATACGTAAATTTTATAATATATTTAAATAAGCTAGCATGCAAGATAATTCGTAATTTGTAATTTGTAATTTGTAATTTGTAATTCGTAAAAAACACTGCAAGCGTTACGTCAAGTGTTAGGTGTGTTTACATTTAAAAACTTTTAATTTGTAACAAGTTTGTCAGTAGCTATAGCTTTAGTATTTAAACGTAACAATTGACGTTCTTGATTAGACAAAGTATTGCGATGTAGACGAAGATGATGGTCAGCACATAATGGAATTTGTTTGCGATTTATAGCTGCTTTTTGAAAAGTAAATCAATCTAAATGAGCACGTTTTCGCAACTCACTTATTTTATGCACGTGATGCATTTGAACAACAGAGTTACCACAAATAACACAGGATTTGCCAACAGAAGATTGACTTAAACGATTAGCATAGGACAATTGAATTGCTTGCTTTGCAGTCGTTGTAATTTCAGGATTAAACTTTTTATTGTGTGCGATACGTGCAAAAGTATTTGGTATAAAAATTGCTAATTTTGAATCGCGACAAGTTAATAATTTTCCAAAAGCTTTGAACACTTTGGATGCAGTACGCAACTTGAATTTCAAAGCCAAAGTTAGAGCACAAGACATTTTAAGTCCATGAATAATGATTCCTAAAGACTTACGATTATCTGCGAAGCTATAATAGAATAAAATACCGCGAATCACAGAGTTGTAAAACTGAAGTATAGTGTGATGATCAAAGTTCATTACAGAACGAAAACTTGTTGGAACTGCTTTATTTTTTGAAACAGACCATCGCATATATCCGCGCAGTACTAGATTATCTATTAGTTGTTTTATTGGTGCGTGAAAACTTATTCTAGGAGTAACTCTAACGAGTAGTCCTGAAGCAGGACCTGCCGTCATTCGTTTAATAGGCTTTTCATAAATTTTTCTATTAGTAATAGTTGTTTCTAAAAAACTAAAACCATCACTGAATTTAGTCACCAAAGTTTCATTTCAATTGAGTTCTAGACCTAAATTTGATAACAGAAAATATTTTACTTGTTCCATTATATCAATAGCCATTTTTCGTGGACCAGTAATACAAATAATAAAGTTGTCAGCGTATCTAACGTATGCCAATCGTCGAAAATTTGAATCCATCGGATCTTTACTTGCTACTTTTCACATCTCCCGACGTCACTTCTTTTTAGTTTCTATATCATTTTTATTCGCTGCTGCTATTTTTCTTTGAATCTTATCGTAAACCGGATTCTTTCGACGACTTTTTCCGACCGTATGCTTTACAGTCAGCTCTTTCATAAACTTATCTAGTTCATGCAAAAAAATGTTGCAAAGTATAGGACTTAAAATAATACTTTGTTTCATACCTATTGAACCGTTATAAGCTTTTAAATTAGAGCGAATAAGAGCAAGAGTTTTTGCACATTTAATTTGCTGACTTAATACTCGCATTAACTTATCGTGTGAAATAGAATCGAAACAATCTTTTAAATCAGCTTTAATAATTCATTTGCCTCCTCTAAAAGTACGATCAATCATTTTTAACGCTGTATGCGTGTTACGATTTGGACGAAAAGCGTGAGACGTGTCTAGAAAGCGTGGTTCAAAAAATTCGTCAAGAACCATTGTAATTGTTTTTTCGACAATCTTTTCTCATGGTGTATAAAGTGCTAAAGCACGTGCACCTATTTTGCGCGTAGGTTGTTTAATTACACTTCGCGTATTTACATTTTTATTTTTATTTTTATATAAATTGAGTTTTGCGTAGTTTGCGTAATTTGCGTGATTTGTTGATTTTGCGTATAACGCTTTTTTTTCAATTGAGAGTTGTCGTTCAACATCAAATTTATACTTACCAGCCAGCAGTTTTTTACTAGTTTTTCACAACCAATTTAACGATATTTCTGACATTCTACCTTGCTTTGACTTTATTAATCTGTACGCTCCAAATATTACTTCTGAATTTGCAATAGCATGTATTAGCTTAGCTGAGTCTAATGTAGCAAACTTTTTACTCTTCTCGTACTTATCGCTAATGAGAAGAGAAGCGTTGCTAGGTTTTAATTTAACGTCCTTTGGTAGACCGTTAGCGCTATTTTGACAAAAATTATTAGTTGGAAACAATTTGTTGTCAGTCGCATACGTTCAGCTATTGTTACATAGCATTTTCCCTACTATGACGTTTCCGCAACCATAGAACTTTCGTTCTTTAGGCAATCCCGAATTTCCGTATCATCCGCTTACGCTTAGCTTAGACTCTTGCAACTGTAAACTTCTTTTAGAATGTTTGTGCACGAAATGCGCTTTCGCTCCGCGTGTTTTCAAACTTAAACTTCTGAAACTTTGAGAAGCACCTACCAATAAGTTTACAAAATATTGTATACGTCTTACTACAATGTTATTTGGTATGCACAAGTTTAGTGGATTTTTATATGCAGTGAAGTGTGGCACGGCACAGTTGTTTAACAAGTTCATTATCTTAGTCATACTAAGCTTGTCTAGAGATCGCTTTTTGCTCTTTAAATCCACGGAACTCACGTCTCATTGGCTACCGCTTTCAACTTTACTGTTTCCAGTAATATTGAGGTAGCCAGACTTACTTCAAATGCTAGCCCACGCTAGCATTGTAAACTCAGTGAAGAAGTTGTTCACACACTTTATGGTATGTAATTTTTTTACAAAAACACTTTCTTCGACAAAGTGGTGTTTAAAACTTAACGGATAGATACGGCTAGACGGCGCACAGACGTAGACTTCTGGATGACCAAAAAATCAAAAAAGATGCTGATACAATACTGGATCACCACCACCTGCTGGAATGAAAAAGCTAGTGTTGAAGTTTCGATCGCATAAAAGCATTGTCAGTCCTGCCGCGAATACCGGTAAAGATATTAACAACAGTATTGTTGTAAAGATCATTGCTCACACAAAAAGTGGCATTTGTGATAAACTCATTCCTTGTGATCTAAAGTTAAATATTGTTACTAAAAAATTAATTGAGCCTAATATTGAGCTGGCTCCAGCTACGTGTAAACTTAGAATTGCTAAGTCTACAGATGGGCCAGAGTGGCTTATTACACTACTTAATGGTGGATAAACTGTTCAACCAGTACCAGCACCTGATTCTACACAGGTTGATAATAATAATAGCATTAAAGACACTGGTAACAATCATAAACTTATATTATTTAATCGTGGAAAAGCCATGTCAGGAGAGCCTATTAGAACTGGGATTAGTCAATTCCCAAATCCGCCCATCAAAGATGGCATAACCACAAAAAATAACATTAGTAAACCATGGCCTGTAATTAATACATTATATATTTGACCTGTTAAAAAGTTTTCGCCTGGACTACTTAATTCCATTCTTATTAATATAGACATTGTTGACGCTATAATTGCACATCATATTGCAAAAATTAAATACATGAAACCTATGTCTTTAGCACTAGTACTTCCAAATCAACGATAAAAAAAATAATTAAAAAATTCTGAATTCATTATTTTGCATTTATAATTTGTGTGACTTAAAAAAATACGGAGTTTATAAGAATCGAACTTATCAGATTTTATTATTTAATCTTTAGGCTTAGCAAGCCTATGCTTTACCGCTCAGCCAAAACTCCTTGTTAAGTGTATAAATTTATAAGTTTATAAGTTTATAAGTGTGTAAATGTATAAGTTTATAAGTATGTAAGTGTATAAGTGTATAAATGTATAAGTTTATAAGTTTATAAGTGTGTAAGTGTATAAATGTATAGTGTAAGTGTATAAATGTATAAGTTTATAAGTGTGTAAATGTGTAAGTTTATAAGTGTGTAAATGTGTAAATGTATAAGTGTATAAAAGTGTAAGCATCTAGATTGCTTGTATAAAAATATAAAAATATAAAAATATAAAAATATAAAAACTCAAGTTTTTATTTATATTAGCCAAAAATAATATAGAGCGACGAATGAAAACCACGCTCTGCGTAGTAACACAATTAGCCATTGCGAAAGTGTTAACATCCAATCGCTCTGCGTCGAAACGCTTCGCGCGACGTTTACGAGCAATATCTATCGCGCGTATTCACACAAACACTTAGGCATGTTGTTAGTCGTTGCTTGTGCGAAGCAAGTCGATACCCTACGCGCATGGTCTTGTAGAGATCGCTACACGTTAGGTATCCTAAACCATGGCAACCACCAAGTCGGTTACACGTTTACACGTTGACACGTTGACACGTTTACACTTAGATCGTGCAAAGCAAGTCGAAACGCTTCGCGCGACGTTTACGAGATCGCGTAGCGTGTCATCTCTTTGCGTGGTTTATGGTTTTCATTCACGCTTTTCTAAATACGGCAAAGTTTGTGGACGTTTTAATATATTAGTATTGCAAAGAAAGACTTGAACTTTCATTTAATAACGCGTAGCGCGATTTGATGCTTTAACATTAAGCTATTATGCAAAATTTTTTAGTGTTCAACCAAAAGCCGTCTATAGAGTAAACTTTAAACTTTAAACTTTAAACTTTAAACTTTAAACTTTGTCTACAAATTAAAAATTTTAAACTTTTTGTAATATTTCTTAATTATGTGGTCAATTTAGAGTTTAAAATTTACTTACTTTGTGGTTTGTGGTAGAAAAAATGCGTACAAATGTTTTTAACAAAATTATTTCATTAAATGTTGTTTTAACAAAATTATTTCATTTAATAACAACTGTGTTGTTATTATTTCATTCTACATGTAAAGAATTAAAAAAGCCAGTAACAATGCAAATAATGCTACTGATTCAGTTAACGCAAATCCAAGTAAAGCAAATCCTAGTAATTGTTTAGTTAGCATTGGATTTCTAGATACGCTTTGGATTAATCCATTAAATACTAGACCAATTCCAGCTCCAACTCCAGATAATGCTATTACTGCTGATCCTGCTCCTATTAATTTAGCTGCTTCTGTCATTATGGCATTTAAATATAATTGTGTAGATTTTTGTAGATTTAATAGTAATGTAACACGAGTAACGTATAATTATTTAATTATTCTACAGCTTCTTAATTAACAACATTAATTTTATAGTTATAGTCTTTTTACGCATAGTTTTAATATTCGTTAAGACTTTTGGAAGTGGAAGTAATTGGATTTGAACCAATGATCTTCTGCTTGCAAAGCAAATACTGTAGCCAGCTTAGCTATACTCCCATATTTCTCTTTTAGTAAGATTTGAACTTACGACCTATTAGTTAACAGCCAATTGCTCTAACCATCTGAGCTATAAAAGATTAACGTCCGCAAAAGTCGTAAACTTAGTATAACCAAAGATTTTGTAAACAGATATGTTGGTTGCTCATGCATTATTTACATTATTTTGCACTACGCGTGTTTAAAAGCGTAAATAACGTCACACATAGCGAACATATAAAAAAAAATGTATATAGAGAGAGTCGAACCTATTCTATACCGTTTTTGAACTCAAAAATTTTTTTAAAATGGTAAAATGTATATAGAGAGAGTCGAACTTATCTTATATCGTTTTTAAACTCAAAAATTTTTTAAAATGGTATAATGGATATAGAGAGAGTCGAACCTATTCTATACCATTTTGGGACTCAAAAATTTTTTTAAAATATATCATACGACAAAAAAAAATTGATTGTACGTCGTAATCTTGTTTCACACACATAACCCGAGAATAGTGAGATTTGAACTCACAACGTCTGACGTGACAAGTCAGTACACTACTCCAATAGTGCTGTATTCCCAAGCCATTGTTGGCGAAGCGTTTGTCGTATATGCGTGGTGCCTGGAAAGGGACCCTTAAATCTAGAAAAATAGGATTCGAACCTATGGTCATAGAACCAAAATCTACTGCCTTACCACTTGGCTATTCTCTAAGCAAGAAAAAGAACCCATGCATGTATAACGTATTAGTATATGAATAATGGATTATGAATAATGGATTTAGTATATGAATAATGGATTATGAATAATGGATTTAGTATATGAATAATGGATTATGAATAATGGATATGGATTAACGAATAACACTTTAAAAACCGCTTTGCGATTAAGCGTAGCGGATACACTTTGTGGGTTTTACTAGTGTATGTTAAAATACGTTGATATCACAGATAAAACTAGTTCCACACTTGATATTTAGTATATAACATGCACTAGGCGTCAATATGCGGAAAAGTAAAGTTAACAGCAAAGCTAACTATGGAAAAAAGTAAAGTTAACAGCAAAGCTAACTATGGAAAAAAGTAAAGTTAACAGCAAAACTAAATATGCGGAAAAGTAAAGTTAACAGCAAGACTAAATATGTACGCTAACAGGATATGCTTCGCATAACTGTTCACGCATTAAAAAAATATATAAACTTTTAAAATCAACTAGAGTAATAGCTGATATTCAGATCATAATTTGAGCAATACTGGTTGCATAAATTACAATAAATTCACTACTATAAGAATATCCTAAAATAATAATACTGTAAATAATTAATAAAAACGTCATGTTTAAGTTTAATAATTTAACCATGGGTTTTTATCTTTAATCTTTGCTAGCATCATTAACTTTAATAATAGGATCAACTTTATATAATTCACTTGATATGATCAATGGATGAAGCGTTTTAATCGTATCTAAAGTTAATGAGTTACCTGTTTTCGACTTATTTTCTATTAATTCAGAAGCCCCTTCTGGAGTAAAATGAGCTTTTGATTTCACGATCTCATAGTTTCGTAAACTGAATAAATAATTAATAAGTTGAAAGCCTAGCAGCGGATATTTACCTAAGTAATTATGTATATGATGAATATCTCGTACAGAACTTATTCTATAATCGTAACAACGATACTCTCTGTCATGGTTAGCATTTAGATAAACACCGCCCACACCAAAATAAGATTGTATTCTGTTAAGAATAGGATGTGAAGCTTGTGTAATCTTAAAATTTGGTTTACAAACTAATTTTTCACCAAATTTTGACATAAATCATTGTACTGAACCATCACAATCAATAAAACCAGACAATCAATAGTTATCAAAGTTTAGGCTAGTATCAAGAGGCTTACACGACATAATGGGATTTACTCTTATTAGATGTGTAAAATCTGTATGTAAACGCTCGGTTCTAATTTGCCCATTAATCAGATCTAAAATTATTGAAACATGTTCCAAGTCATCAATCACAAGTCGTATATGAAGTTTTCGGTCAGTTTCGATAGAAATTATCTCACCAACACCTAACCTCATATGAAGATAGTTAACCAACATTGAATTCTTTCTATTGAAGTCAATTAGTATTGAACCATCTCGTGTGATGTGACCATCAGCATCCATACAACCAGTTAGCCAAGACGAAAAGTCTTCTTTTGTCATAGGCACTCTAAATTTGAAGTTTGATAACGAAACATGATCCATTAGTATAAAATTAATAAGTATTGCATCAGGCTCATAAAAAAAACATAAACTAAGTATACACAGACATAAAAAGATAATATACTTAGTAAGTAAAAAATGAAAAATTATATATAGATAATAAAATATATTAAATATAATTATCCAGAACGTTCTAACGACAGCTTTAAAAATTATTTGTGAAAATAACATTTATGAATTGATACTTTTTTAATAATTGTGGCGCAAAAAACGCCAACAACCGTGCCAACTAACGAAGCGCACATTAAGTTGACACTTGACACTTGACACTTGACACTTGAAAACGCGCGCATGCTCGGTTAACGTAGCAAACGCAATTTAAAGTTTGCAATTTAAAGTTTTTTAGCCAGCACAAGTTTTTTATGTAAAGCTTCATTTAAGTAAAAACTTGCTAATAAACAAAATACTCCAGCTTGCAAAAAACATACTATAAACTCTAAACCTGTCAAAGCTATTAGTAGTGCTGATGCGATTAGTGTAATTGGTCCACCAATTAGAAAATTACAGCATAAAGCTGGCACTAAAGCCATGGCACACACTAAGTGAATTAATTCGTGTCCACTAATCATATTAGCAAACAGTCGAACACCTAAACTTAATGCTCTAAAAGTATATGATATAAATTCTAATAACACAAAAATTGGCGACATAATGAATGGTAATCCAGATGGTAAAAACAAAGATACAAATTGAGTTTTTAAACAAATTATTCCACAAACAGTTACAGTTATTCATACTGCAAAAGATAAACCAATTGTAAATCCAGTATTTCCAGTAATTGCTGTAAAAAACGGAATTAAACCAAAAAAGTTACTAATTATTATTACAAAAAATAATATATTAATTAACACGTAACTTGTTTTATACAATGATAATGATTTCGCTTGTCACAAAGCACCTACTCTATTAGAATACAGTTGACTATCTGTTTGTAAAGATGTTTTGTCCCCAACCGTATCGCCATACGGCTTTTGTATACTTATACTTCTATAAGCTGTTGACGATCTTAAATTAAGATTTATTCTGTCTAAAATTGATGTTGTTCAAAAATTCATAATCATTTTTCTTAATCCGCTTATTAAATCATTTGATGATTTTGCATAATCATGATTTCTTTTATGATTACTTGATATTATTAATATCGCAACTAACGTACAAAATACATTATTTGACATTCAACACGATATAAATGGCAACATTATTGTTATTAGTGGAACTGAATTTCAATTTTCAGTTGATGATAACATTATTGTTTCTATCATTTCCGATTTTAAATTACAACAAATACACATTGTAAGTAAGAAAAAAACAACCCATGCCAGAAACCACTGCTATGTCTTATTAAACTACTTATTTAACGTACTTGCGTACATTCTTAAAAAATAAAAATAAAAAATAAAATAAAAAACCTGAGAATGTTAAAATACGCCAAAAACTAAACTATTTTTTTTACTTTAAATTTCTTTATGAATTCTTATCAAGGAGTTTTCTTATATCTTGCTATTAGTTTTATTATTGCTTTGATTATTTGGTTTCTCAATTCTAGAGTCGCACCTAGCAGATTAGATAGTCAAAAAGCGACTGCCTACGAATGTGGCTTTGATCCATTTGGTGAATCACGATCTCCGTTCGAAATTCGTTTTTATCTTGTTGCTATTTTGTTTTTAGTTTTTGATATTGAAGTTGCTTTTTTATTTCCATGAGCTCTTACTTTTTTAGAACTTGGCTTACACGGTTTTTTTGTTATGCTTGTTTTTTTAATAATTTTAGGTATTGGCTTTGTTTATGAATTTATGAAAGGGGCTTTAGATTGGAATTAGGCATACAGCTAGCCGATTATTTTAACACGCACATCAACGTCCACATCCACACGTAACGCAAGTAGCGCCGTGTATTTGGTACGTGTAAAAGCCACAAAGTGTAATTGTTAATTGTTAATTGCGCGTAGCGATAATTAAAAAGTTAAAAAGCAAAAGCTATCACGGTAAAATACGCAGCAGCAGAGTAACCTAGTAAATATCTAGCGTTATTTAAATAGTTTCAACACTAACATAGCAACCATAGCAATCATATTGTTCGCTAATTTTTAAAAAGTTTTAGTATTTCGATTTAGTACTGTTAAAGTGGTAATATTTACAGAGTAGATAAATAGCTCATGAAACGTAAACATAGCGTCAATTCGCATGGTTTATATCTTATATATATGTATTATATAATTATATGTATTATATAATTATACGCAATATCTAGAGTAGGTCTAGCAGTAAGTATAAAGCTAACAGGTTCGACTCCTGAATTGTGTTTATATGAAACGTTTAAGATCAAGTATTTGAAGACAACCATTGTTAAGTATAGCGCACGATCATTTGGTAAGTTATGGAACACCATCAAACCTAAATAATAATTACAATTGAGGAAGCCTAGCTGGGCTCTGCTTAGTATTACAAATAGTGACAGGAGTTTGTTTAGCTATGCATTACACAGCTCATGTTGAATTGGCTTTTTCAAGCGTACAACACATAATGAGAGATGTTCCATCAGGTTGATTACTAAGATATATACATGCAAATGGAGCAAGTTTATTTTTTATAGTATTATATGTTCATATATTTCGCGGTATATATTACACAAGTTATGCTCAGCCTAGAGAATTAGTTTGATTAATAGGAGTAGTTTTATTATTATTAACAATAATGACTGCATTTATTGGTTATATTCTACCGTGAGGTCAAATGTCTCTATGAGGAGCAACTGTAATTACATCATTAGCTTCAGCTATTCCAATAGTAGGTCAGTCCATCGTAAACTGGCTTTGAGGTGGATTTAGTGTAGATAATCCAACTTTAAATAGATTTTATAGTTTTCATTATTTATTACCATTTTTATTAGCTGCATTATCTATAATTCACTTAGCAGCTTTACATTTGCAGGGGTCTACTAATCCATTAGGTATAAGTGCAGATGTTGATAAAATTGATTTTTATCCATATTACACAAGTAAAGATTTAGTTGCTTTAATTGCTTTAGCTTTATTTGGATCTTTATTAGTTTGATTTGCTCCTAACCTATTGTCACATCCTGATAATCAAATTCCAGCTAATCCTTATTCTACACCTGCTCATATTGTTCCAGAGTGATATTTCTTATGAGTCTATAGTATTTTAAGATCAATTCCTAATAAACTTTTAGGTGTTTTAGCTATAGCTCTTGTTTTTATTAGCTTAGCTCTTCTACCATATTTACACAAACCTACTATTCGTAGTCCATTATTTAGATTATTCCATCAAACTTTCTTTTGAAGTTTTGTAGCAGATTGCTTAGTTCTTACTTGAATTGGACAACAACCAGTTGAAGATCCATATATTTTAATTGGACAACTATCTACTATTTGATTTTTTATTTATTTAGTTATACTAACACCAGCAGCTGCTTGATTAGAAGCTAATTTAGTTGTAAATACTTCTAACAAAATTAATATATCTACAACTTTAAACTATTAGTTACGAATGAAATAATAACAACACAGTTGTTATTTAATGAAATAATTTTGTTAACAACAAAATTAATCGGTTCTCTGTATAAATTTTTACCAACCATAAATTATACCAGAGCAGCCAAAAACAAACCAGTTAACTTTACTATTTTAGATACACACAAGCCCACAACAATATACTCTATTACATTAATACTTTAAGCACACATATGCGCACAAACATATACGTGTGAGCGTATAACTAGCACATATTGGCCATGTCTCTTTCGTCTATCTGGTTAGGACCTAATCCTTTCACGATTATAAAGTGAGTTCAAATCTCACAAGAGATATATGGCTTTCAGACAACAAGCTTTGTTAACTAACACTATGAATGAAATAATTTTGTTAAAACAACATTTAATGAAATAATAACAACACAGTAATAGACGTGTAATTCAAATGGTTAGAATTTTGATTTTCAAAATCAATTGTTAGTGGTTCAAGTCCTCTCATGTCTGATCTAAGCAATTTAAAATACAAAATACAAATAACGCGAGAAGTTAATTTGTTGTTAAGCTGTTTGTGTTTTGTGGTTTGTGTTTTGCGTTCTGCGTTGCTAGCTAAAATGGATCAAAGCATTAGAATACGAATCTAAAGAATATACAGGTTCAACTCCTGTGCAACGCAATCATAACATGTCTAGCACTAATAACAAGTTTTTAATTTTTAAACCATCAAATGCACATACTAAAAATTATATTAAATTTAAAAATTATGTAATCACGAAAAATAAGATCTATTCTAAATTTAAGTCACAAGTTTTTATACGTAAGAATAAATATAATGTTGGCTATTTTAATTATCTAAAGAGATATAAATCTTTTATACACAATTCAATAAAACAAGATTTCTTATATATTAGTGGTCAAAAATCTTTAGATAAAGTTTATAATTCTATAAGCTCAAACCAACACTCACTTGGGTTAACGTCTCACCACCATACACTGTCCTCAATATGTTACAGTGTTAGACCAAGAGATGCATTTTATTATAGTAGTATACTAGATACTATAAATCCATATAATTCTTTAAAAATGGGTTTTAATTTTTACCCAAATACAAGTTCTACCGACAAGCCATACAAAAGTATAAATTTGTATAACAGATTAAACACCGCTACGCACACATCGCTTGCAAACAACACATCTATCTGGTCGGATAGTTCAAAGAGTTCTACAGTTTCTGAGAGACAAATTTACGATCATAGAGAATGAAATAATTTTGTTTTTAACAAAATTGATTGTATTGATACAAATCGTACTTCTTGAGCAATTACTAATTGGCCAAACAATCGCAACACTAAACATAAACGCATACGCAATTATTATACAAAATTTGCTTGAAAACTTCGCTACGCGCGACGTAATCTATCGCTAACACCATTTAAAATACGCTCCGCCGTATAGTTGCATAAAGTAAACTTTAAGCATAAGTTTCGTATAGTGCGCGAAGCGATTGCATCTTGTTAAAAACCGACGACCAACGACCAACGACCAACGACCAACGACCAACGATCAACAACCAACGACCGTCGACCGTATTAAAAATATGTTTCAATTTTCATATGTCTAAACAATCTTACTCTACTATTAACAGAGCATCACATCCTTATCATCTAGTAGATCCTAGTCCATGACCATTGGCTATGAGTTTATCTGTATTAGTAATGGCTTTAGGATTTGTTTGTTATTTTCATGGTTATAATAAAGCATCATGACTATTAATTTATGGTTTTCTATCAGTATTTTATATAATGTACGTTTGATGAAGAGACATCTCTAGAGAATCACTTAATGCTCATCATTCTACTAGAGTCCAAACAGGTTTAACTTATGGAATGATGATATTTATTGTTACTGAAGCTATGTTTTTTGTTGGCTTATTATGATCTTTTTTACATTCAGCATTCACACCAACTATTCAAATTAGTCAAACTTGACCACCAGAAGGGATTGTTCCTATTGACTGAGCTAGAAGACCAGCTTTAAATAGTGCTTTACTAGCTACTTCTTATTTTACTGCTAATCTTAGCTTATATTCTATTCAAATGAAAAACGATATTAAACAATGTAGAACTTATTTAGGTTTAACTATCTTATTAGGTATATTATTTACATTTTACCAATATTTAGAATATAACGACTCTTCATTTACTATGTCTGATTCTGTTTACGGAGCTAATTTCTTTTTAGCTACTGGATTCCACGGCTTTCATGTCATTGTTGGCTTTTTATTCTTAACTGTTTGTTTTTTACAATTACCTATTACTACTAGAACACATTCTCTTGGTCTACAATTAGCTGTACTTTATTGACATTTCGTTGATATTGTTTGAATTGCTATTTATGGATTAATTTATCTGTGAGGAAACGTACAAACTTTACGTCCTACTGAATTTGCTGTTGATAATATGGATTTATATGATATCTTACTTGATGACACTAAAGCTTCTAAACGATATTAATATAAACCATATATATATAAACCATATTTCGTGCGTGCAGCGAGCAAATTTAAGTTTTTAAGTTTTTACCCACCCAATAAAAATATAAATTTTAATAAAAATACGCTATGTGTATACACGGAGTGTATGTTAAAATGTTTGCATTGGTGCCAAGCCTAAAAGCTTAAAAACTATGGCTGCAGCCTAAAACCTAGAGTAAAGAGTTAAGAGTTAAACTGAACAACCGTTACATATTTTTAAATCCCTTTATTGTTACGTAAAGAGCTAAACTGCCCAAGCGTTAAATATTTCTATATTTCTAGATCCGTTATCCGTTTATTGTTACAGTTGTAATTACATTACAATAGCAATACGAAGTTGACGATTTATACTTTTTTTTTAATTGTAATTGCTTTTAATTAGTAATTAATACCGACATAAGACAACTAAAGCAACAAAAATTGGACATCCGCGCACGCAAATACACTTTGTGGATACGCATATAACTAAAGTAACTAATTTACGCTTCGTATAGTTTATAGTTAAAAACTAAGGTTGTGCGCTTCATTGTGTGACTCATAGACTAAAGCATATAGCTTAGTGGATTAAAGCATTGATCTTCTAAATCAAAAATCGTTGGTTCGATTCCAATTATGCTTG